CATAGCCCTGCTGCGCAAAAATGGGATATGCGTTTGAAATCGATGACTGAGTTATTATATATATCAGGAGCGATACGGAAATGGATCGAGTAATCTGTTCTTTTAGCCAAGAAGGGCTCTTTCTAGTTTTCATGGTCCAATTATTGATCCCGAAAAATTCTACAATAAATTGGGTAGGTTGCTAGTAGAGTTCCCTATCCACGATTCTGTTATTTACTGGAATAATCTTACTGTAATATAGGAGGAACTTCCGGCCTTGGATGGGTCGAAAGAGTAAGTATGATTTGGACTGCTTATGTCCCAAGTCAAAAATGGATTAATATCAGCAGATCCCTTTTTTAGTCATTCATTGAATGATAAATGACTACAAGTGATGGGGATACGCGATTTAAATAATGGAAGATCCAATATTTGAAAACTGTATCTAGAATGACGGGAAGGGTAGAAACAAGGCCAGATATAATTTGATCGTTATGAACAAAACCAAAATCGTTGTAGATAGAGCCAATCATTAGTTCCCAACCATGGGGTGAATGGAATCCGATACAGAAATCTATTAATAAAAGAATCGAAAATGCTTTTATTGTGTCGCTTAGGTTATATAGGAATTCCTGAACCCAAGAGTTAAGAATAATAAGTTCTTCATTACCTATAATAGAATAACCGATTAGAATAAGGAAACATATTAGATTTGTTGAGAAATACAAAATCGTATGAATACAATCTTCATTGTAAAGCTTGATCAATTGAATCGTTTCTTTGTGGATTCCTATATGAAGCCTTTGTAGATGTGTCTCTGGATATTCCTTTATCATTTCATCCAAGAGTAGGAGTTCCTCTAATTCTATGAATTGTTCTAGGATACTCTTTTCTTGAATATCATTCAAGAAAATTTCGGATTTCTTAGTATTCCACCAATTCGTAACCCAAGATTCTATATTTTTCTTAAATGCTACAGAAATCCACCAGGGTAAAAATACTATAGATGCAAGAAATAGAAGAGGAATAAATGCTTTCTTTTTTGCCATTTTTTCATTTAGAATATAGTTAATAAACCCGAATCATTCCTCAACTTTAATACATACGATTTTCGAAAAAAAATTTCTATTCCAAGTCCAAGGTATCGAATTACTCTTTGTTTTTATTTGTGATTCGTCGATTAGTCCTGGAGAATTTTGAAGAATCTTTCAAGAATACAGAAATCAAATAAGAGAATTCAAATGAAAATATATATATATATAGTTTCCGGTCATTTCAATTGGTCAAATTCGAAGCCAGTCCATCCTTTCTAGGAATACCTGATGAAAAAACTTTCAAAAAATTTCGCCGGCTACCTATATCATAGACCCATAATACAAAATCGATACTCATAAAGTAGAAGACTTTTTTTGTAGACAAAAAAACTTAGTTCCCCCTTTTCTTTTTGACGTTCTATATATGTTTGATTTGAATAGGCGTTCGGAATAAATTTGAATTAAGTTATACCATACAAAAGGGGGAATTTTCTATTTTTTTGACTCCCAGCTCAGAATGAGAAAGCATCATTCTTTCTTTGGTTTATTTCAAAATACTTCAATCGGAACGCGCAAGAAATAGGCCAATTCTGCAGCTTTTTGTTCCATTTCTCGCGGAGTCAAATTCTCATCAGTACGAGTCAAAGGAATGGCCCCCTGACCTCTAATTTCTAGATAAAGGATACGACGAGGAGAAATACCCTCTTTCAGTTCTATTCTGATAGACTGAATATCATTTATAAGGAATCGGAGGAAGATTCGACGATTTTTTCCCGGAAATCCCCAACGAAAAATACACAGTATTCCTTCTTTTCTATCGAATAGATCATAACCACTACCTACATTCCACGAAATTGTACACCACAGATAGGAGCTAATAAAGAGGCCCGCGATCCCATAGAAAGACATCACGATCCCCTGTGGAAAAAAAATAATTTGTTCTGAGGGAACTAAAGATATCAAATTTCTACCAAGATAACTGGAAGTTCCAACTAATAAAAATCCTAATGAACCTAAAAAAAGTATAACTGCCCAACAGAAATTACTAGTTTTTCGAGACCCTGTTATAGGTTCTATCCATATCTGTTCTGATCGCCAATTCATACTAATCTAGTTGCATTGAAATTGAATTTGAATTGAGTGAATTGATAGAATAACCCAAATGAATTTAACCTTAGTTATACTTAAGTACTAAACTATACTTAAGTACGAAACTCGATTTTGTTTCCGAAGTAACTCTCATCAACGAGCACTATTCGAATGTGAACTTTCGGGGGTAATTACTTTAATTCCTTCGATCGAAAAGAAGAGGGTCTCTTTGATATGACCCCCCTAGATATCTATAGCCATTTACTTTCTATTTCAACTATTTCAAACATCTCCCGATCCCGATCTAGTTCTTTTCATTTCAAATAAATAGAATTCATTTATACTCCTATATCATACCAGGTTTCCCACGCCTAAGAGTTCTTTCAGTTATGTTCGGAAGAAATCACGTGTTATACCCTATTCTACTTTCCAATAAATGGATATCCATGTTATTCAAGTCGAAGTCTTGCAAAAACAATCTTCTTTTTGCCCACCCCCAGTCTAAACAATCTTGTTTTTTTGAACATGAAGAAATAAAGAAGCCATTGCAATTGCCGGAAATACTAGGCCTACTAAAGGCACAAAAATAGAGGGAAAGTTTATAGTTGTCATAGAATGGGTACCTCGATTTACTATTTGTATTGTACCTGTTTGTTATATTGTGATAAAAATATCTTAATTTAGAATTCGATATAATTATACTAATTATATCTAAGTGAGTATAGTATATACTAAGTGCAAGGAATGTAGAACTAAATAAACGAACTTAGTCAGCTTTCTATGCAAAATAGATGATTGACCTTAAGACTCGATTCAATTGAGATTTGAAGGAAAGAAAGCGTGCAACTGAAATAACTCACTTAGAACCTCTTTTAAAAGATTACGCGGGACAATTAGATCGAATAAACCTTTATCGAATAAATATTCAGCTTCTTGTGAACCTTCAGGTACTGTCGTATTTAATGTTTCTTCAATTACTCTTTTACCCGCAAATGCAATGTAGGCATTGGGTTCAGAAATAATGATATCTCCCAACATACCAAAGCTAGCTGTCACCCCGCCAGTAGTAGGAGATGTAAGAATTGATACATAGAATAATTTGTTATTTGATTGATAATCATATAAAACAGACGATATTTTAGCCATTTGCATCAAGCTCAAACTTCCTTCTTGCATACGTGCCCCGCCAGAAGCACACACTATAATAAGGGGCAGCTTTTGATTAGTAGCATACTCAATCAAACGGGTGATTTTCTCTCCGACTACGGATCCCATACTACCTCCAATAAACTGAAAATCCATAACCCCTATTGCTAAAGGAATACCATTTAATTGACCTATACCTGTTTGAACAGCTTCGGTTAACCCTGTCTCCTCTTGATAAGAATTAATACGATCTGTATAAGGTTCCTCCAACAAATCTGTATAAGGTTCCTCCGACGAATCTGTATAAGGTTCCTCCAACAAATCTGTATAAGGTTCCTCCGACAAATCTGTATAAGGTTCCTCCGACGAATCTGTATAAGGTTCCTCCGACGAATGAAATTCAATGGGATCCAGAGAGACCATGTCTTCATCCAGAGGATCCCAAGTACCTCGATCAATCAAGAGTTCGATTCTATCTGAACTACTCATTTGTAAATGATATCCGCATTCCTTACAAATATGCAGTTTTGACTTCAAAAACTTCTTATAATTTAATTCATAACAATTTTCGCATTGAATCCATAAATGACTGTAGTCTTTAGTTAAATCCAAATTATTATTTCCAGCATTTGTGCTAGGAGAATTCTTACTTTCATCAAAAATGTAACTATTAGTATAATTGTCATTATCACTTAAAAACGAAGTCTCAATATGCATTTGAGAATGCAGTCTAATCAAAGAATGCAGATAAATGTCAATGCAACTGGCAATGTGCTTATTCAAACTATATTTAGTATCATATTGAATATCAAAAATCTGATTTTCACTATCAAAATATATGGAATAAGTATCCCCTTTACTATCCCTAACTAAAAAAGTATCATCCGAGATGAAATTCCGAATGTCTCTGATACCGAATAAAAGGTCAACATTACTGTTACTCCAACTATGAATTTTTTTTTCTCGATAATTTAGACTCGGATTTTCATTTCTACTAGTATTGTCAATAGGATAACGGCTGCCCATAGATTTACTTAATCTACACCTAGGTTCGAATTCCTGCGTAACCAACATCGAATTTAACCACCATTTTTCCATAGAGTTTTCTTGCTCCCTATTTGCATGAAAAAAAAGATGAATAGTCATTCGATGAAAAATAATTTGACTTTTTCATTTCCTCCAATCACTCGCATTATTAATGAAAAAGGGGTAGATATTGATTATGATTCTCCTTTGAAATAATTGGAATAATTCGGTGTATCACTTTATTCTAAATGATAGAACCTTTTTTTAATTTGAATGAAGTAGGGGGTTTCATGTCGTGTGAAATTCGCAGCAAAAGAAGAGAGGAAATTTTTCTTCTCTTCTTTTTTTTTTTTTTCGTACATTTTTATTTTCGTCTAACAAAAAGTTTATAGTCCAAATACATACATACGGACGAAGGGGACAATATACAGGATGGGTAGAAAAGATTCATATACTTGACTCGATATCGATGGCCCTAACCTACGGGATGGAATAATCTATAGATATAAGAATACACCAATCCTAGAGATCCATAGGATTCATTGTGGATCCAACACAATAATAAATAATAGAAAGAAACTTTTGTGTTTTAAATCTTAGATTTGTTATTTAATTTATAATATTTTTATTGTATATCTAAGATCTAGGCAAAAAAGAATTATATTCGGCTCAATCCTTTATAGTAAAAAAAGATTGGGCCGAATATAATTGAAATTCAATTACGGG